CTATTCCCGCCTACATATATGGGATATTTTAAAAAGTGAGCATCTTTATTAGTGGCGGGGTCCGGAGAAAGAATAGGAAAGGTTATTTCACTATATTTCTGACCAGGAACAGGACCTATAACAAGAATATTTTTTTTAGTGGGGCGATAGTTTTGAAAAGACAGATTGCCTATCTTTTCTTTCATCTCAGGCGAAATACGATCGGGGGGGGCTAATTCAAACCCCTCAGGTAAAATAAGAACAGCCCCCACATTCAAACCCCCCTTTTTACCATTAGCAAGAACTTGTTTCACTTGCATATCATAAGGAATTCGAACAACTGCTTCAAATACAGTATCAGGAAGTACCGCTTGTGGAACCTCAATTTCCACGGGCTTATTAGCTAAATGGCAATTGGCACATACAATCCGCCCGGTTGCTTCTCGTGGATTTTCATAACCCTGCTGTGCAAAAATGGGATATGCATTTGAAATGGATGTCCGAGTTATGATATATATCATAATCGATACGGAAATAGAGCGAGTAATCTCTTTCTTTATCCAAGAAAAGGTATTTTTAATTTGCATGGTCCAATCATTGATCCCGAAAATGTATACAATAAAATTAGGTAGGTCGCTTGTATAGTCCCTATCCACAATTCTGCGATTTACTGAAATAATTTTACTGGAATATAGGAATAGGAGAAATCTTCGTCTCGTTCGAAAGAGTAAGTATAAGTACGTTTAAAAATGTTTTGCTTTTTAAAATGTTTTGCTTATGTAACATATTATCGTTGGATCAGTCATTCATTGAATGATAAATCACTACAAGTGATGGAGATACACGATTTAAATAACGAAAGATCCAATATTTAAAAATTGTATCTATAATGACTGGAAAAGTGGAAACAAGACCAGATATAATTTGGTCGTTATGAGCAAATCCAAAATCTTTGTAGACATAGCCAATCATAAGTTCCCAACCATGGGGTGAATGGAATCCGATACATAAATCAGTTAATAAAAGAATGGAAAAAGCTTTTATTGTGTCACTTAAGTTATATAGGAATTCTTGAACCCAAGAGTTAAGAATAACAAGTTCTTCATTACCCAGAATAGAATAACCACTGAAAATAATGAAACAGATTATATTTGTCGAGAAGTGCAAAATCGTATGTATATAATCCTCGTTGTACATCTTCATCAATTGGATCGTTTCCTTGTGGATTCCGATACGAAGCGTTTGGAGATCTGTTTCCGGGTCTTCTTTTATCATTTCGTCCAAGAGTAAAAGTTCTTCTAATTCTATGAATTTTTCTAGAATACTCTTTTCTTGAATATCAGTCAAAAAAGTTTCAGATTGCCTAGTGTTCCACCAATTAGTAACCCAAGATTCAAGACTTTTATTAAATGAGAGAGAGATCCACCAGGGCAAAAATACTATAGATGTAAGATATAGAAGAGGAAGAAATAATTTCTTTTTTGCCATTTTTTCATCTGTAAATTGGAATTCTTAATGAGCCCACCTGATTCGTCGAATTTATGTGATCTAATATTTGATTTTTCTATCAACCATAAGTTCTATTACAAGGCATCTATCTAACCTATGAATCTATTTCCTATTTTTTATTTGTTTTTTATTTGTGATTCCGGGGCTAGTCCTTGAATCTAGAAAGAATACAGAAATAGAATAAGAGCCCCCTTCAAATTCGAATGAAGAAATAATTCAAAAAATCTTGTTTCCAGATACCTCCATTGAGCAAATTCGAAGTCCTTTCGATGAATTCCTGAAAAACCCACTTCAATGAATATTATTCGGACTTCGAACCAAAGGAACTCCCCTTCTGTCAAAATAGTTTATATTTTGAAAAAAAAAAACAAAACCTTAAGCTATGCTATAGAAAAAAAAGAGAATTCTTGAATTTTTCCCCTCCCACTCAGAAAGCATTTTTTCTTCAGTTCAAAAAAAAGTTAATTTGAAAATACTTCAATTGGTACGCGCAAGAAATAGGCCAATTCGGCAGCTTTTATCTCAATTTCTCGCCGAGTCAAATTCTCATCACTACGCGTTAAGGGAATGTCCCCCTGCCCTTTGATTTCCATATAAAGGATATGCCGAGCATAAATCCTCCCTTTAACTTCTATTCTGATGGACTGAATATCTTTCATACGGAATCGTAGGAAGATACGACGATTTTTTCCAGGGAATCCCCAACGAAAAATACACACTATTCCTTCTTTTTTATCGAATCGATCATAGCCACTACCCACATTCCATGAAATTGTGCACCACAAATAGGAACTAATAAAGAGACCCGCGATCCCGTAGAAAGACATCACGATCCCCTGTGGGAAAAAATGGATTTCCTGAGACGGAACTAAAGATATCAAATTCTTACCGAGATAACTGGAAGTTCCAACCAATACGAATCCTAATGAACCTAAAAAAAGGGTAAAGGCCCAGCAGAAATTACTTATTTTTCGAGACCCCGCTAGAAGTTCTATCCATATATGTTTAGATCGCCAACTCATACTAGATCCAGTTACATTTTATTGGAATTGAGAAAATAGTCCAAATGGATTTTATTTTCCTTTTTTTATTCCCGAAGTAACTCTCATCAACTAGCACCATTCTGATGTAACTCTTTACTTTAGGAGTAATTGATAAAATTGGTTAGGGTTAAAATAATAACATTCACTTTATAAGATCCCCCATAGATATCTATCTCCATATAGATAAGATAATAGATAAGATACACATTGACTTTTCATTTCAGATATCCGCCTCGATTCCGATCTATTTGAATATAGCCATAACTCATTTACCCATATCATAACGCATACACAAGCGCCCCATCATTTATGTTTGGAAGAAGCCGTCTGTTACACCATATTCTATTAAATAGATATCCGTGTTATCTGTATCTAAGTATTCAAAAATAGATGAGATTGGGACCCGTCGGATCTAAACAATCTTGTTTTTTTGAACATGAAGAGATAAAGAAGCCATTGCCATTGCCGGAAATATTAGGCCTACTAAAGGCACAAAAATAGAGGGGAAGTTTGTCATAGAATGGGTACCTCGATGTACTATTTGTACCTGTTATAAAGATAGCTTATAATAATTATAATTCGTATATAATTATACTAAGTATATCTAAGTGAGTATATATAATAAAGAAATGCAAGGAATGCCTAATTAAAGAATGTATATGTATACTTAAATAAATAAAAATAAATAAGACTTATTCATCTTTCTACATGCCATAGAAAAAAAAATATATGTATGAGAAAATCCATTCTTGTTTTATCATTTGAATTCCAATTTTTATTTATTTAATTAGAAATTTGCTCGAAAGATTCACTCGAATTCGATCCAACAAGAGGGATTCTTAGGCAAAATAGAGATTTCTCGGGAGAAAGGATGCTCTCTATAGCTATATTTTCGATATTTGAATTATATATACATACACATCAAAAAGGAAAACGCAAATTAGGTTTATTTGCCTAATTTGAATTTCGCATAAGGCAGAATTTTCTTTTTTTTCTTGTTGATAGAGGTTTCCTTATTACTAATCATAATCCAGTTATATCGGTATAAAAAAAAGAATTGTCCACATGATTCTTTATTTTATAAATTTCGAATAAAATCTTATGTCATCAAAGAAAAAATACATTCTTCGTATTTTGACTTTGATTCACAAAAACGAACTATTTTTTTCACTCCAAATAAAAAAATGGAACTTAAGGCGCTCCTTACTACTTTACTTTACTTTTTACTTAATTTAATGGAATTTGAATTCAAAGGAAAAAAGGCGTGAAGCTTCAATAACTCACTCAAAACACCCTTTAAAGGATTACGTGGTACGATTGGATCGAATAAGCCCTTATGGAATAAATATTCAGCCGCTTGTGAACCTTCAGGTACTGTCTTATTCAATGTTTGTTCAATTACTCTTTTACCAGCAAATGCAATGTAGGCATTAGGTTCGGCAATAATGATATCCCCCAACATCCCAAAACTAGCCGTCACCCCACCAGTAGTAGGAGATGTAAGGATAGATACATAGAATAACTTTTTATTTGATTGATAATCATATAAGGCAGCAGATATTTTAGCCATTTGCATCAAGCTCAAACTTCCTTCTTGCATACGTGCTCCTCCGGAAGCACACACTAGAATAAGAGGTAAAAATTGATTGGTAGCATACTCGATCAAGCGGGTGATTTTCTCGCCTACTACAGATCCCATACTCCCCCCCATAAACTGAAAATCCATAACTCCAATTGCTATGGGAATACCGTTTAGTCGACCTGTACCTGTTTGAACAGCTTCGGTTAATCCTGTGTTTCTTTGATAAGAATCAATACGATCTTTATAAGGTTCTTCCTCCGAATGAAATTCAATAGGATCCAGCGAAACCATGTCTTCATCCATAGCATCCCAAGTACCTGGATCAATCGAAAGGTCGATTCGATCTGAACTACTCATTTTCAAATGATATCCACATTGTTCACAAATATTCATTTTTGACTTAAAAAATTTCTTATAATTTAATCCATAACAATTTTCGCATTGAACCCACAAATGCCTATATTTTTGAGTCAAGTCGAAATTAGTCGAATTTTCTCTTATATTGGAATCAATAGTATTTCTGGCAGTTCTTATATTTGAGCTCCCCTTTTCATTACTATTTCCACTTTCACCACAAATGTAATTATAAATGTAACTGTCACTGGAATTGTGACTACCACTTAAAATGGAACTCTCAATACCGATTTGAGACCGAAGATAAGAGTCAATGCAACTATTAATGTGATTATTCCAACTATATTTAGTATCATCCATGTAACGATCATAGAGGGAATCATTATTCTTAGATCCATTCTTCAGATAACTATAATTACGAAAACGAAAAAAAGAACTTTCTAGTTCACTCAGTAAAGAAGGATCATTTTCAATCTCAAAAATTTGATTTTGAATATCAAAATAGATGGAATAAATATCCCTATTACTATCTC